ATTTCTCTTTTTCTTTTTTTTTAAGTTTGTCCACTACTACGTGTAATAATAAAAAAAATCAATCTAAAACGAAAAAGTGTTAATAAAACTAAAAAGTGTTAAATCTCGAAAAAATAAAAACTCTGACTAAGTCTTTGATGAAGGAAATCAAGACTCATTACTATTTCGACGCACGACAAGGAATTTTACACATACTTGTCCAAAACTAGGAGGGAAAAGAATCCCCCCTAGAATCATTTGTTCCCCTCATTTTTCTTTTCGTTATATTCCCCGCTTAGTCTAGTATCGAGTCGAATTGGATTCTCGACTCGAAAACTTTTGATACACTCTATACCATACCGTTGAAATATCAAAAATATCCTATGATCTTATATCATAGTGACATCATTCCAATTTCGATTGGAAAAAGGGAAAAAAGTCAAATAGTCTTCTTCACAATCCAATATATATTCTAACTAATAATCTAGTACAAGTAATTACAAACTTATCGTAGACGTAGAAGAAAAGTATAAACAAACAAAAAAGAACTTTCTCATAATTATTTTATTTATTGATCATCTAAAATTGTCAAAAAATAAATTGTCAACAAGAATTTTGTTCAGTTTGATGTTGATAAACTCACGAATCTAGAAATTCATTTCGGACAGTTGAACCTTCTCGAACTGTTTCTTTTTAAGAACCAAAAAGATTTGTGCCAAAATAACAGATGCAAAGAAGAACAAAAGACTTTGTACACGCAGTGGGTCTTGAAGTACTATTTCTGCGTCTCCTTGACCAAATCCTCCTACATTAGGATTACTCGTTAATGGTTGATCAAGTTTGATAGATTCACCCTCTGAAACAAGAAGCTCTGGTCCTGGAGGAATAATATCAATCACTTCACGTCCATCCAAGGTATCCGCTATGTTTATTTCATATCCGCCCTTTTCTTTTCGTACAATTTTTTTGACTATCCCTGCTGCTGTGGAATTATAAACGGTATTATTACTCTTGCTTCCGTCAGGATAAATCTGACCCCTTCCCCTGTTTCCACCTACATATATCGGATATTTTAAGAAGTGAACATCTTTATTATTGGCTGGGTCCGGGGAAAGAATAGGAAAGGTAAGTTCACTATATTTTTGCCCAGGAACAGGACCTATCACAAGAATATTTTTTTTATTGGGGCGATAGCTCTGAAAAAAAAGATTGCCCATTTTTTCTTTCATCTCTGGAGAAATACGATCGGGTGGGGCTAATTCAAACCCCTCGGGTAAAATAAGAACAGCTCCCACATTCAAACCTCCTTTTTTGCCGTTAGCAAGAACTTGTTTTAATTGCATATCATAAGGAATTCGAACAACTGCTTCAAATACTGTATCTGGAAGGACTGCTTGCGGAACCTCAATATCCACGGGCTTATTAGCTAAATGGCAATTGGCACATACAATACGCCCAGTCGCTTCTCGTGGATTTTCATAACCTTGCTGTGCGAAAATGGGATATGCATTCGAAATAGATGACCAAGTAATTATGTATATCACGAGCGATATGGAAATGGATCGAGTAATCTGGTCTTTTATCCAAGAAAAGGTATTTATAGTTTGCATGGTCCAATCATTGATTCCGAAAATTTCTACAATAAATTCGGTAGGTTGCTAATATAGTTCCCTATCCGCGATTCTGGTATTTACTTTAACTTATGAATTTACTGAAAGAATATTACTGAAATATGGGAGGAACCCCCACCTTAGATGGGTAGAAATAGAAAAGAGGAAGTACAATTTTTAATGCTTTGATTAGGTACAAAGTAAGAAACATTCTATCTAATTAGAAATTTCTAAATTAGAATTGGATTTATATTCGTATACCTTTGTTTCTTCTTTTCAGTCATTCATTGAATGATAAATCACTACAAGCGACGGGGATACACGATTTAAATAACGGAAAATCCAATATTTCAAAATTGTATCTAGAATGACTGGAAAAGTGGAAACAAGTCCAGATATAATTTGATCATTATGGGCAAATCCAAAATCTTTGTAGATAAAGCCAATCATTAGTTCCCAACCGTGGGGTGAATGAAATCCGATACATAAATCAGTTAATAAAAGAATAGAAAAAGCTTTTATTGTATCGCTTAAGTTATATAAGAATTCCTGAACCCAAGAGTTAAGAAGAATAAGTTCTTTATTTCCCAGAATAGAATAACCGCTTAGAATAAAGAAACAAATTAAATTTGTCGAGAAGTGCAAAACCATATCAATACAATCCTCATTGTGCATATTCATCAATTGAATTGTTTCATTATGGATTCCTATACAAAGTTTTGGTAGATGTGTTTCCGGGTATTCCTTTATCATTTCGTCCAACAAGTGGAGTTCCTTTAATTCGATGAATCTTTCTAGAAAACCCTTTTCTTGAATATCATTCAAAAAAGTTTCAGATTGTTTAGTATTCCACCAATTAGTAATCCAAGAGTCCAGACTTTTTTGAAATGATAGAGAGATCCACCAGGGTAAAAATACTATAGATACAAGATATAGAAAAGGAATAAATGCTTTCTTTTTTTCCATTTTTTTCATCTATAAATTGTTAATGAACCCGTCACCTTCGTCGGTTTTATGCGACCTAATATTTCTATCAACCATGAACTATTCGAATCTATCGAATTTGTGAATCTATTCTTTGTTTTTTTTTTATGAAAAAAGTCCATTTCGAATAAGTAATAAAAAAAAAGATGAATACACGATTGAATTAAGTCGACTTCCATCCAAAAACCCTTTATTTGTTTGTATTTGTAGACAAAAAAAAGGTTTCTCCCTTCGGTTGTTCCATATATGCCTGCTTTGACCTGAGTGGAGTTCTGATGAAATTTTCGTTAAGGCATGCCTTAGAAAAAGAGTATTCTAGACTTTTTTATTTTACTCCAAGTTAAAAAACATTCATCATTTCCGTTCATTTTTCAAAATACTTCAATTGGTACACGTAAGAAATAGGCCAATTCAGCAGCTTTTTGTTCAATTTCTCGTGGAGTCAAATTCTCATCCGTACGAGTCAAAGGGATGGCCCCTTGGCCTCTTATTTCCAGATAAAGGACACGACGAGTATAAATACCCTCTTTAAGTTCTATTCGAATAGACTGAATATCTTTTATAAGATATCGGAAGAAGATGCGACGATTTTTTCCAGGAAATCCCCAACGAAAAATATATACTATTCCTTCTTTTCTATCGAATCTATCATAACCGCTACCTACATTCCACGAAATTGTACACCACAAATAGGAGCTAATAAAGAGACCTGCGATCCCATAGAAAGACATCACGATTCCTTGTGGAAAAAAAAGAATTTGTTGGGTAGGAAATAAAGATATCAAATTCCTACCAAGATAACTGGAAATTCCAACCAATAAGAACCCTAACGAACCTAACAAAAGGATAAAGGCCCAGCAGAAATTACTTATTTTTCGAGATCCTGTTATAAGTTCTATCCATATACGTTCTGATCGCCAATTCATACTAGATCCGGTTGCATTTACTTTGAATTGAAAGAATACCCCAAATTAATTGTACTTTCTTTACCCTGTCTTATTTCCGATGTAACTCTCATCAACTAGTACTATTCGGATGTCGAATGTGTTTCACTTTATATTTCAATATCTAACTTTTTATTTTTAGTTAGATCAAAATAAGAAAGTCTACCCATATGTCGTCATCTTTCCACATACATACATGGGGGCTCGTTCATTTATGTTCGGAAAAATTTACGTGGTATAGGTATACCATTCTGCTAACTCTATATCTGTGTTATGATATCTGTGTTATGATTCACGTCTAAGTCTTGAAAAAGAAGATTTGGACTAAAAGATCTAAACAATCTTATTTTTTTGAACATGAAGAAATAAAGAAGCCATTGCAATTGCCGGAAATACTAGGCCTACTAAAGGCACAAAAATAGAGGGAAAGCTCATAGTTGTCATAGAATGGGTACCTCGATTTACTATAATTGTAATTGTACCTGTTTGTTATATTTTTTGTTGTTATTATGTTATTATATTAATTAATTAATTAGAATTCTATAGAATGAGTTTGAGTTATAGTATAGAATAAGTACAAGGAATGTAGAACGAAAAAAAATGGGGTTTCCACATATAATATATGATAATCAACTTTCCTTTATTATTCTTTATCTTTTTTATTTCTTTTGCTTCGACTAAGTCAATGAAATTCCATTTCCAAAGGATTCATTAGAGTCTGATCCATAATAAATAAAGATTCCCAGAAAATCGCGAAAGATGCAAAAAGCGATTTTTTAATTCTATACATATGTAAGTGTACGAAGGGAGCATGATATTTTTTTTTTACTAATTTAACAGAGGGAAAAGGAAGAAGTCGTTCTTTTATCTTGTTGATCGAAGTTTCCTAATTAGGAATCGGAAATCGAATAAATATTGATAATTATTCACATTTTTTTTATTATTCCTTTTTTTTTGAATAAAAAAATACTTTTTGACATTGACACAAATAAAATAATTGACCTCAATCCTCGACTTTATTTTGATTGATTCAAAGGAAAAAAAGAATGCAGCTGAAATAATTCACTTAGAACGCCTTTTAAAAGATTACGTGGTACGATTAGATCGAATAAACCCTTATGGAATAAAAATTCGGCTGCCTGTGAACCTTCCGGCACTGTCTTATTCAATGTTTGTTCAATTACTCTTTTACCCGCAAATGCAATGTAGGCGTTAGGTTCTGCAATAATGATATCCCCCAACATACCAAAACTGGCTGTTACCCCCCCAGTAGTAGGAGATGTAAGGATTGATACATAGAATAACTTTTTATTTGATTGATAATCATATAAAACAGACGAGATTTTAGCCATTTGCATTAAGCTCAAGCTTCCTTCTTGCATGCGTGCCCCTCCGGAAGCACATACTATGATAAGGGGTAGGGATTTATTGGTAGCATACTCAATCAACCGGGTAATTTTTTCCCCTACTACAGATCCCATAC